ATCCAATTTTTTTTTTCTCCTTATCATTCAGGAAAGACAAAAAAATTTCAGGGTAGCAAACATTCTCGAGAATTTCTCTTAGATTCGAACCCATAGCTGATGATAGAACTAGAATAGATATTTTCTGTTTCCTACTCACACGAGCCCATATCCTTGCTTTTCGATCAATCTCTAATTCTAATCTTCCTCCCCAATCAGATATTATGGTGCCGGTATAGACCGAAATTCCGTTATGGTCCAATTCTGACCGGTAATAGATACCGGGGCTTTGCAATATTTGACTGATCACAATTCTGTATAGTCCATTTACTATAGAAGTTCCCAGGGAATTCATTAGAGGAATGTTTCCAATAAAAATTGTTTGTTCTTGCATATCCCTACGGGTTTTCCAAATTAATCCTGCGGATACGTATAATTCAGAAGAATATGTGAGTGATTCATAGACAGCATCTCTTTCTTTTATCAATGGTTCTACCAATTTATATGTTTCCACAAATAATTGAAATTCAATTTCTTGATCTGTATCTTCAATTTTTGGAAACTTAGAAAGTTCTTCTGTTAAGCCATGATCAATGAACCTACAAAACCCTTCAAATTGTATCTGATTAAACCCAGGTATTGTAGACATTCTCTCATTTCCACCCCCAAGCATTTTTTTTATTTCCCATTTATAAAAAAAATCCCATTATTTGCTTATTCATCATCAAATGGATCGATTTAGCAATGATGGAATTTAGATTATGTTTACTGAATCACATGAAATTTTACCTAACTTGATAGGTGTAATAGATGTAATGCATCAAATACATATGAACGTAGGAATAAAGAGCCTTTGATACTTAAATTGGAATTTGCAACAACTACAAATGAAATACAAAGGAATTGGTAAATTCTATTTAGACTTATGGAGTTTTGTATAGAATATCTATATCAAAACAAAAGTGAGTCCATTTCTACCATTATTATGATATTCCAATCCGATTGGGTACTATAAATAGATTCGGGATTTGATCTGCAGAAACAATATACAATTTTTTTTGTATTTTTTTAACAACATGGAACTTTTTCGTAGATTCCACTGTTAAAAAAAAATTCGCATAGAAGAGAGATATTTTACCTATACCTATATTTTTTTTTAGTAGAATTCGTAGAATCCGATTGAAGTATGTATGAAGACTTGTATTTATTAATACAATAAACATGTGCAGATATATATATAGTTATATATATCTCCTCCTTTATTACAGTTCTATGGGGGACACGTACTCTATCCAATTTTCTATTTAATGATAATGAAAAAAAAAATTGTAAAAATGGAATTCTGAACATTTCCTATAAACATCTTATATAGATAAGATACCCAATTAGATTTAGATAATTGTAATCATTTATGTTCTGGGGTTTACATATACTAATAATCGCTATTATAATTTTCATTAAGAAGGATTTTTTTATGGTTATGGAAACGAATCAATACGGATGGATTAGTAATGATTAGTTATGTATCAATTTTTATTTATTTAGGTAAGGTATCAATTTTGGGATTGTTTTCTTATATCATTAGGGAAACCTAATTTTCAATTTTAATCCAAGAATCATTTATGAATTCACAGTCAATAGTGAAAGTTAACGGTTCCCATTTGTCTCCTTAATTTTTGCTTTTGTGACTGAAAATCCACATTTTTTTTTCAATAGAAAAAGAAAGTAAAGTTTTTCGGTTTTTAGTTTTAGATATTGTGTGTTGTAAGATACTATCAATCGAAGAGATAGAGCCAATCCAATATTTTGTATCGTTTTGGCGGCATGGCCGAGCGGTAAGGCGGGGGACTGCAAATCCCTTTTTCCCCAGTTCAAATCCGGGTGTCGCCTCATCAACAAACAAAAGAATGGAAATACTTTCTGCTATTTTGCTGATATAACTTTATCATTTTTTTTCCAGCAGAAGAAAAGGCCTCTTTAGATTTGCTTGATTCTAAGCATCGTTGGGGTTCTCTAAAATGCTATACATCCTCGCGTCTAGGTTTCGTTTCAAGAATTTAGTAGAGTAATGAAAAATAATCGTTAAATCTTGATATGATAACCCTTCGACTACGAATGTGGTGTCTACTGATTGGGTCTTGAATTAGGGAATCGAATTTCATTTTGAGTTACGGAAAGGAGGAAGATACTTTATATATGGACTCATGAAAGTATCTGAGTGCTCGAGCATTCAATCAATATTATCTTGAATGGATAATTGGCTTTTTTTTATTTGAATCTTAAAAAAAGGAACTTCTTTCTTTTCGATAAGCTCTAGCATGTAATAGGTCATCCCATCTCCCGATTGTCTCTATGAAACAATCGGGAGACAGTAAAGATTAGATCAAATGAGAAAGGAATAATAGGGGTATGCGATAGATAGTGATAGTGATCTATGTTGATTGACTATTTTTATACTCATTTTTTAATGTAATGAAATGCAGGACAACAAAAGAAAGACTAGGTCTTATTATTCCTACATGGTACTAACACTCCTTTGATACTTCCAAGAGTTTCTCTGCCTCTTTTATTTGTACTTAATTTTTTCGATTATACTAGAAATCATATAATAACTTGTTATAATTCGATTTTTTGGATTGTTTCATCAATGGTGTTGTGCCCGAATCTCTTTTTGACTATGCGCTAGTGATTCCACTATTATTAGTGAATAATAATTATTAGTGAGCAATTATGGAATAATTCTTTTATATTCATAGAGATAGGGGACATAATTCACATGGATATGGTAAGTCTCGCTTGGGCTGCTTTAATGGTAGTCTTTACATTTTCTCTTTCACTCGTAGTATGGGGAAGAAGTGGACTCTAGAAGTACTACTAATTGAAGAATCAAACTGTATCGATTGTTTTTGGTTTATTTTATAGATCATTCTGCAAAACTTTTTTTCTTTGATTTTTTTTGAACAGTAAAAAAAAAAATAGTTCTGATTATAAGTTTTTAAGTGGATACATACTTTCGACACGAAAGAACATAGACATAGTGGTTGTCCAATGAGATACTACGCATAATAATCTACTACTTCATAATAAGATAGTACCTCGGGGTAGCCACCCACATCTTACGTGCTTACCACTTGTTTTATTTATTATTCTTAGTATTTTAGTTATTTTCCAAATAGGATTTCTGCTTGTTTTATCGAACTAATTTCATATCATGGTTGAAACGTTAAAGATGGGGTTTACTAATTCTTTTCGAAATCCGAAGATAAAAAGTTCCCACGGAACCGAACCCCTGGATCATCTGTCAACTGCTCAATCAATTACTTCTTTTGAATGCTAAAAAAAGGATTAGTGGCCTTTCGATTATTTCATTTTAGATTCATTGGAATCAACATGAATTATGAAGCAAAGAAATAGAATTGGGCCACGATGTATATTATATTAACATTACATATATGTAATTGATATGATATCTATATATAAATAGAAAGATATATATTGTATATTCATCTATATTCAAATTGATCTATATTCAATCTCTATTTTTATAGAGTACTGTTTTATACACTTCAATAACAATAAGAGATAGTATGGTAGAAGGATTCATATATTTCTTTCTACCATACTATCGGATCTCATAGAATACTTCTCTCGTAGAATACTGATAATTCTAGTCCGCCAATTTCATTTAAGACGCGAAATTGGAATCCTTGTCATTTTTCTTATCTTCAATCATTGATAAGAACAAAAAAGTCAAGATTAATTCAAATTAATCACTTTGACTGATTGTTTTTACGTATATTATAAGTAAAAAGGCGGTAGGAACTAGAATGAACAGTGCAGTAGCAATAAATGCGAGAATATTTACTTCCATAATCTCATCGTTTCATTTTTTATTCGCAATAACTCGGGATTTAATCCCATAGAGATGATAAATGTTTCGCTTGTAAATTCAATGGGCTGCATTGCATCTCGATGATATCGAATCGTATTAAAATATCATGAATAACAATATCGGAGCTATCAAATCGATTCATCGTCGAGAATTGAATAGTATAACATAGGAAGATCTTTTATCCATACCGAATTCAAACAAAACGGGATTCCTGATGCAATCAAGAATTTCTGTACTTTTTTTTTTATTTCTAATTTTTTGCATTCTTTCTTTTCTATAATCTACTGCCCTCTTGTCCAATGCAATTATCTGATGAAGTCTCATCAGACTACCTTTACCCTCACATTGTTTATAAACAAACTCAAGCAAACAATAGCAGCGAAATTCAAAAAAGGAAAAGGAGGTAGGTTCGAACTAAACTCCTTCCTTTTTTTGTACTGATCAAATCTTCTTAAAAAAAAATAATTAAACTAAACTTAAACTTTCAAAAATTATTAATTCCCTCACTAAGAGAGATAGATGGGGATCCTTGTTTGTATTAATATCCTCTTTCCTTGAATTAGTAGTGGGACGTATATATCAAAAGTTAAGTGTGAAATTTGAATGAGATAGATTATTTCAAATTCAAATTAGTAATTGAATTTACTAATTGAGGTTACACAAAATCGGAGCCTGAACGGATATATTTTGCTTTAAGACGAAAAATTAGATCATAGTTTACTATGTACAATTTATTTTGTATCGTCCAAATTCCCTTTGTGTATGTGCTTCCCGGAAACGTATAGTACTCTATTCCATTACAAAAATCGGGCGTAATCAACTAGACCCAGTACGGTATTCTTTCGAATCCGGAATATGATGCTACCCATAATTGCGGTAATTCACATATGGCACATATGGCTTTCTCCCATCAATCAGTACTCGTTGAAGAAATGGAAATTTCCATATTTTTTTTTGATGAAAAATGTGGAAAAAAAAAGAGAGATCCCGTTTGGAATAAAATTAAGTTATGTTATTTGTTCTCTCTTTCACAGGAAAGGAAGAGATGAATTGATGTATTTTTTTTTATTGGATTTGGATCCATCGGGACTGACGGGGCTCGAACCCGCAGCTTCCGCCTTGACAGGGC